AGGACCAAGAAATTACCCGACCCCGTACATCTGTAACAGTAACAATGGTATTGTTGAAACTTGCTTGAACATGAATAACTCCTTTTGGTATTCTACGTGCACTTTTCCGTGCACTACTGCGCCCATTCCTACGTGAACCAACTTTTGGTATAGGTTTTGCCATATTTTATCATTTCATAAAGATAAGTCAGAGATATATGGATATATCCATTTCATGTCAAAACAGATCTTCTGCTTTTATTTGTTCATTGCTTTCTTTAAGATTAGTTTCTTTTCTTTAAGGAGTTCCTTTTAGAATAGAAAGATTATCCTTGTCTTTGTTTATGTCTCGGGTTGGAACAAATTACGATAATTCGTCCCCTCCTACGGATTAGTCGACATTTTTCACAAATTTTACGAACGGAAGCCCTTATTTTCATAGTTGTTATTCCTTAAATTTTTCCGAATCCACTCATTGGAAGAAAATAAGTTTCTTGAAATTTTTGAACCTTGAATTGGATCCCCCTGAAAGGAATCTTGAAGTTGAAAAAAACTACCTAATCGTTCGAATCCTTGTTACGGAGTCTATAAATTATACGCCCCCTGGTTGAATCATAAGCACTTACTTCACTTTTGTTGACTCTATCCCACGGTGGTATACGTATAAAACTCGATCGGATCCTTCCTGAAACATAACCTAGAATCAGATCTTCATTATCTAAAGGAATCCGGAGTGGAAGTGATTCACTAATTAAACCTCCATGAATCTATTTTTGTTCTTTTATTCCCGGTAAAACTTCCTTGACGTATCAACTACTGTAGGGCCGGAGGAGTTCTATTAGACAACCCGTGCTTTTTTCTTTTTTTTTTCACAAATGGAAAGTTTCGGATACAATTCGGATATCAGACAGATTACCATATATAACACAAAATTTCTCCGCCGATTCCTTCTAGTCGAGCCTCCCGGTCTGTCATTATACCCCGAGAAGTAGAAAGAATTACAATCCCCATCCCGCCTAAAATTCTAGGAATTTGTTGATAGTTAGAATAGATTCGTAGACCGGGTCGACTGATCCTTCGTAAATTTAAAATAGTTCTATATGGTCCTTTCCTATTCCTTCTATGTCGTAGGGTTAAAACCAAAAAATATTTGTTGCTTTCCCGATGTTTCCTTACGTTATCGATAAAACCTTCTCGTAAAAGTATTTTAACAATGTTTTCAGTGATGTTAGTAGATCCTATTCGAATCGTTCCTTTTCTATTCATGTCAGCATTTCGTATAGAGGTTATTATGTCAGCAATAGTGTCCTTACCCATGGTAAACTAAAATTATTGTTGCTCCCGAATTTTGATATAACCAACGTGCTCTTTTTTTTTTACTTAGTAAAGGTATATACGTGAGACACAATCAACTAATAAATCTATGTCATTTAAATACTCTAATTTAAATACTATAACTATATTGAGGTCTCGTCTTATAATACCTCAGGAGCTAATGAAACTATTTTAGTGAAATTTAACTGTCTCAATTCCCGGGCGATCGCACCAAAAATTCGAGTTCCTTTTGGATTTCCTTCTTGATCAATGACAACTGCAGCATTGTCATCATATCGTATTATCATACCGTTGTCGCGTTTGAGTTCTTTACAAGTACGTACAATTACAGCTCTGATCACTTCTGATCTTTCTAGAGGTGCATTTGGTACTGCTTCCTTGATCACAGCAACAATAACGTCACCTATATGAGCATATCGGCGATTACTAGCTCCTATGACTCGAATACACATCAATTCTCGGGCCCCGCTGTTATCTGCTACATTCAAATGGGTCTGAGGTTGAATCATTTTTTTAATCTCTTCTTTCAATGTAACAAAGGACGAAGAAAAAAAGAAATATTGTTTGTCAAAAAAAAAAGGAAACCCACAATTGTTTTTTTTATTCCCAAGACTTCTTTCCTTTGGTTCTATATTCCTATCCTGAAATAATGAATTGAGTTTTTATAGGCATTTTGGACGCCGCTATTGAAATAGCCTTTCTGGCTATATTTTCGGCTACTCCGCTCATTTCATAAAGTATTCTGCCCGGTTTAACGACAGCTACCCAATACTCGGGGGATCCTTTCCCCGAACCCATACGTGTTTCTGTAGGTCTTACCGTAACTGGTTTGTCTGGAAATATACGTACCCATATTTTTCCACCACGGCGTACATTTCGTGTCATTGCGCGGCGCCCCGCTTCTATTTGTCTAGATGTAATCCAAGCGGGTTCAAGTGCTTGAAGAGCATATCTACCGAAACAAATGCGATTACCTCGATAAGATATTCCTTTCATTCTTCCTCTATGTTGTTTACGAAATCTGGTTCTTTTGGGGTTATAGTTGATGGTTGTTTATCAATTCCATCTCTACTACAGAACTGGACATGAGAATTTCTTCTCATCCAGCTCCTCGCGAAAAAAAATGACTAAAAAAAGATTTTATTATTAAGATATACAGGTAGTTAGTGAATAATAGATTGAATCC